GTAGAATAAGCTATTATTGCAAAAATTGGTGAATACAACCAACTATCATTAAGAATTTCATCTTTGGACCAAAAACAAGCCAGAGGTGGAATACCACAAAGAGAAAGTGTACCTAATAAAAAAGACGTTTTTGTAATTGGTACATGTTTTTTTAAACCACCCATAAGAACCATATTCTGACTTTTATCTGGAGAATATCCAACAATAGCTTCCATCGAATGAATAATAGATCCAGATCCTAAAAACAACAATGCTTTCGAATAAGCATGAGTAATCAAATGAAATAAAGCAGCTCGATAAGAACCCATACCTAAAGCTAACATCATATAACCCAATTGAGACATTGTAGAATAAGCTAAACCTCTCTTAATATCTTTTTGAGCAAGAGCTAAAGTAGCTCCTAAAAATAATGTTATTATACCTATCAAAGATATTATATTTAATATGTAAGGTATAACTATGAAAAGAGGAAGAAGCCTAGCTACAAGAAAAATCCCTGCTGCTACCATGGTAGCAGCATGTATAAGAGCCGAAATAGGGGTAGGCCCTTCCATGGCATCGGGTAACCAGACATGAAGGGGAAATTGAGCAGATTTAGCAACTGCGCCGGCAAATAAAAGGAAGGCACAGAAAGTAACAAATAAAGTATTAACTTCATTATTATAAACCAAATTATTGAATATTTCAAACAAATCTCGAAATTCAAAACTACCTGTTATCCAATAAAAACCTAAAATTCCTAATAATAACCCAAAATCCCCGACACGATTAGTTACAAACGCTTTTTGACAAGCATTTGCCGCACTGGGTCGGGTGAACCAAAAACCTATTAATAGATAAGAACACATTCCAACCAATTCCCAAAAAATATAAATTTGTATTAAATTAGAACTAGTAACTAATCCCAACATTGAAGTATTGAAAAAACTCATATAAGCAAAAAATCTCACATATCCCCGATCATGAGACATATAATTGTCACTATAAATAAGAACAATAACCCCAACACTAGTGATTAATATTGACATAATAGAAGTAAGTGGATCAACCAAGGAGCCGAACTCTAAAGAAAAATCATTATTGATGGTCCAAGACCATACATATTGATAGACAGAATTGTTATTTAGTTGCTGAATAAAGAAATGGGCTGAAAAAAGCAAAACTATACTTAATAATAAAACACTCGGAAAAGCCCACATACGGCGAAGATTTTTAGTTGCCGTTGGAAAAAGTAGAAGCCCTGCTCCTATTAACATAGGAACTGGAAGTGGAATGAACGGTATGATCCATGAATATTGATATGTATATTCCATATAAAAATAAATAAAAAATTATCTTAATTAATTGTTTCTGATTCACCAGTTCTTATTTCTTTTCTTTTGAAAGCGGTCGATTAATAAAAAAATTTTTATATATAAAATAAAACTTAAATAGAATTTTCCAGCCTTAATTTTTCGTAATCTTTTCAAACTACTTCAAATATTTCAAATGAAGATGAAGAATTAGGGTTAGTCAAATGATATGAAGAAGTTACGAGTGAAAAATAAATATGTACTTTAATTTATTATTAGTTTATTATTAAATTTATTATTAATATTGTTAATATTGAATTGAATTATTAATATGAAATTAAAATTTTTAAATAAAATTTTATGAAGATAAAAATAAAAACGAAAAATTGCAATTTAGATCTAATTATTACGTATTACAATAATTTATTTATACCTATAGAACAAGGATAAATAATGACAGCAAAAAAGTAGTTAATAGGAATCATAGGGCCCATAACTTGACTCATAAAACCTATTTCCCATAAAAAAACCTATTTATTGCAGTTTGGTTCGGTTATTCCCAATCATTAACTAATGCTTATAGATGTCTTTCACATCCAACCGATGAACCTATTATAATTTAAATAATTTAAAAATGGCAGTTCCAAAAAAGCGCACCTCGAGTTCAAAAAAACGTATTCGTAAAAATATTTGGAAAAGGAAAGGGTATTGGGCAGCATTGAAAGCTTTTTCGTTAGCGAAATCGCTTTCTACCGGTAACTCAAAAAGTTTTTTTTGTGTGACAAATAAATAATCAAACAATAGACTAAATAATGTGAATCGGTCTAATTTTTGTTAGAATGTATTTCTAAGGTTTTTTTTCTAAAATTTAAAAGTTATCAAGACTATAAATAATATTAATCTAATAATAATAGATAATAATCTAATAATAGATAATAATCTAAATTACTATTTTATTTTTATTAAAAATAAAATTAAAATTATTTACATTCTCTAATGTTTTAACCTGATCAATAACAATATAAAACGGTATTTTTGTTTGAAAAAGGAATAAACGCAAGTACAAGGTTTCACCTTTTGTTTTGGTATGTTTTATCATTTTCAAGATGGGGATTCTCACCTTCCCCATCGACTTGACTCGATAATCAATTTATTTTTTAGTTCGATCCATGGATCGAAGTCAAAGGAGACCATAAAGTAATAAACTACGAAACGAAAAACCCCGTTGTTACTTAAGTTAAAAAAAGGAATACTCTAAATAAAATAAATAATAAACAAAAGATAAGATTATAAGAATAATTTATTAACGAAAACGTTTAGATTAAATGCCTAATTTTGAAACAAATTTTTAGTCATCAATTTTGATGTTTTCTAAAAAAAATATTGAATTAATCCCCTCAATCTCGACAATTGAATAAAAACAGGTTATTATGATTTCGAATAAGCCGCTATGGTGAAATCGGTAGACACGCTGCTCTTAGGAAGCAGTGCTAGAGCATCTCGGTTCGAGTCCGAGTGGCGGCATGGCTTTTTCTAAAAGAGTAAGCCCTATAATGAATTCAATTCGCTATTTCAATTCCTATAATGGGGGCCCCCTTTTTAATAAATTTTATGATATTTTCAACTTTAGAGCATATATTAACTCATATATCCTTTTCGATCATTTCAATTGTAATTACAATCCATTTGATAACTTTATTTGTCGATGAAATCGTAGGACTATATGATTCATCAGAAAAGGGGATGATCGCTACTTTTTTCTGCATAACAGGATTATTAGTTACTCGTTGGGTTTATTTTGGGCATTTACCATTAAGCGATTTATATGAATCATTAATTTTTCTATCGTGGGGTTTTTCCATTATTCATATGATTCCGTATTTTAAAAAACAGCAAACCCATTTAAGCGCAATAACGGCGCCAAGTGTTATTTTTACCCAGGGTTTCACTACTTCAGGTCTTTTAAATGAAATGCATCAATCCGCAATATTAGTACCGGCTCTCCAATCGCATTGGTTAATGATGCACGTAAGTATGATGGTGTTGGGCTATGCAGCTCTTTTGTGTGGATCATTATTATCACTAGCTCTTCTAGTTATTACATTTCGAAAATTCATAAGGATTTTTAGTAAAAGCAATAATTTATTAACTCAGTCGTTTTCCTTTGGTGAGATTCAATACGTGAATGAAAGAAACAATGCGTTACAAAGCACTTCTTTGATTTCTTCTCAGAATTATTACAGATATCAATTAATTCAACAATTGGATCGCTGGAGTTATCGTATTATTAGTTTAGGATTTATACTTTTAACCATAGGTATTCTTTCGGGAGCAGTATGGGCTAATGAAGCGTGGGGATCTTATTGGAATTGGGATCCAAAAGAGACTTGGGCATTTATTACTTGGACCGTATTTGCGATTTATTTACATATTCGAACAAATAAAAATTACGAAACTGTAAATTCTGCAATTGTGGCCTCAATGGGCTTTCTTATAATTTGGATATGCTATTTTGGGGTTAATCTATTAGGAATAGGGTTGCATAGTTATGGTTCATTTATACTACCATCTAATTGAATTGAATAAAGTACTTAACAACCAGAAACCTACGGCAGCATACGTATATATATGAAACCCTTATATAAACCATCAAGAACCATTTGAATCATTCCATATTCCATTACTTGATTCAAATGGTTCTCGAAAATGTCAAAAATATCTGGTTATATGGTTATAATAGAATTCCAACCTTTTTATTTAACTTAAAAGCAGAAATCAGAAAAGACTTTTTTTGTACAATGAACGATTTTTAAAATCATCGGATTTTAAATTTTGATTTATTGACAAAAACTATCTATAAAAAAAATTTGATAGAATAGCTTCGGCCTTGTCAACTGATAATGAGAAAACGAAATCGGGATAAATACCAATACCTATTACAGGTAAAAGGATAGAAATTGAAATAAATAACTCTCGCGGTCCAGAATCAAAAAAATAAGAATTGGGGGCATTAAAAAGCTTGTATCCATAGAACATCTGGCGTAACATAGATAATGAATAAATAGGAGTTAATATCATTCCAATTGCCATTACAAAAGTAATTAATATTTTTGTCATTAAAAGATATTTTTGGCTAGTAAGTATTCCAAAAAAAACTATCAATTCGGCAACAAAACCGCTCATGCCCGGTAATGCAAGCGAAGCCATTGATAAGATACTGAAAGTCGTGAATATTTTTGGAATTGAGATAGCCATTCCGCCCATTTCGTCGAGATAAACAAGTCGTATTCTATCATAACTCGTTCCGGCCAAGAAAAAAAGCGCAGCGCCAATAAATCCGTGAGAAATTATTTGTAAAATAGTCCCATTGAGCCCTGTATCGCTTATAGAACCAATTCCTATAATTATGAAACCCATATGAGATACAGAAGAATAGGCTATTCTTTTTTTTAAATTACGCTGGCCAGGAGATGTTAAAGCTGCATAGATAATTTGAATTGTGCCGACTATCATCAACCAGGGAGAAAATATAGAATGGGCGTGGGGTAATAATTCCATATTGATTCGAATCAACCCATACGCTCCCATTTTTAATAAGATTCCGGCTAAAAGCATACAAGTACTATAATGTGCCTCTCCATGGGTGTCTGGTAACCATGTGTGTAGGGGTATGATCGGTGATTTGACAGCAAAAGCAATAAGAAATCCAATATAGAATATTATTTCCAGTGCTACAGGATATGATTGATTCGCTGATGTTTCAAAATTTAATGTCGGTTCATTGGAGCCGTATAAACCAATACCCAGAACTCCTATTAATAAAAAAACAGAACCTCCGGCAGTGTACAAAATAAATTTTGTAGCTGAATACAAACGTTTCTTTCCCCCCCACATGGATAGAAGTAGATAAACGGGAATTAATTCTAACTCCCACATGATGAAAAAAAGTAAAAGGTCTTGAGAAGAAAATGGTCCTATTTGACCGCTATACATTGCTAACATTAGGAAATGGAATAGTCGGGAATCTCGAGTAACGGGCCAAGCCGCTAAAGTAGCTAAAGTTGTAATAAATCCTGTCAGTAAAATGGGTCCTATAGAAATTCCATCTATTCCCAATCTCCAGTAAAAATCAAAAAAATTGATCCATTTATAATTCTCCGTTAGTTGCATTAACGGATCATCCAATTGGAAACGATAACTGAATGCATAGGTTGTTAGAAGGAGTTCTATTATGCATATACATAAAGTATACCACCGTATTACCTTATTTCCTCGATGAGGAAGAAAGAAAATTAAGGAACCCGCGGATATTGGCAAAACTACAACTAGCGTTAACCAAGGAAAATTATTCATAGTAAAAACAAAATAAACTTGGACCAGAAAAACCCGTGCTCGAAATAAATATATTTTGAGCGCGGGTTTTTGTCGATAAAGGTAAAAAAATCAAATGTATTCGAGTAGGGTTTTCTGGAACGTATTAATAAGCTAGACCCATACTGCGAGTTGTTTCATGCCATAAATAAACGCGAACACTCAAGAAATCCGTTGGACAGGCGGATTCACATCTCTTACAACCGACACAGTCCTCTGTTCTTGGAGCAGAAGCGATTTGCTTAGCTTTACATCCGTCCCAAGGTATCATTTCTAATACATCGGTTGGGCAAGCTCGCACACATTGAGTACACCCTATACACGTATCATAAATCTTTACTGAATGTGACATTGGATCTATAAATTTTTAAACGTCAGAAATTTTCGATCTAGTAAACTTGTAAATGAATCATATATTTAGACACCAGATGAATCAATAATTTACCAGAAATTTGGAAGCAATTTACTTCTGGATCGACCCGTGCGATAGAGCCAAGATACTTTGATTTCTTAAATTTTCGAAAAAAAAATATGAATTAAATTTAATGTATGGTCGTGTTAATTCGAATTTATAAATATTGTAATTTCTATGATTAATACTACTTATTCAACAAATTCGATTGATTGATACGAGTTGATTTTCTGTTACGATAAATTGACGAAACAATAGCCAGTCCAATAGCTGCTTCAGCGGCGGCAATAGCTATAACAAAAATTGAGAAAATATTTCCTTTTAATTGCCGGCTATCAAAAAAATCAGAAAATGTTACGAAATTAATATTAACTGCATTTAGTATAAGTTCAAGACACATAAGGGCTCTAACCATATTTCGGCTAGTGATCAAGCCATAGATACCGATAGAAAATAAGTAGGCACTCAAAACAAGTACATGCTCGAGCATCATTGACTAACTCCTGATCAATTTTGATTCATTTCAATATGAACTGAACAACAATTCAACAGATTCAATTGACTAGAATATAAAGTGCGGAACAAAGGAATATGTTGTATTAGTAATATAATAGATTAGATAAAATAATTTTTATTTTGACTTTTAGACATAACCAATTTAAAAATGGAAGATAAAAAAATGTAATAACACAGAACAGAGTTTCATTTTGATTACTGTTGCTAATTCTAGAGATTTATTACTGGCGCGCTACGGCAATTGCGCCGATTAAAGCGACTAAAAGAATTATCGAAATGAATTCAAATGGAAGAAAAAAATCTGTTGATAAATGAATTCCAATTTGTTGACTATTACTTATCAAATCTTGCTCTATAATCTGGTTTGATCTTGTAGTCCAAATAATCCCGTACCATGACGTATCCGTAATAGTAATCATTAGTAAAACAAAAATACTTGTACAAACAGGCAAAGTAATCCCAGCCCCCACAGTCCAAAGATTAAAATCTTTGTAATATTCTGAACCATTCATAAACATCACAGCAAATACAATTAAAACATTTATAGCTCCCACGTAAATAAGAAATTGTGCAGCAGCTACAAAATAAGAGTTTAAAAGAATATAGAATAAGGATATACAAACAAGAACCAGTCCCAACGAAAAGGCAGAATAAATGGGGTTGGTAAATAATACCACACCTATACCCCCTAGTATAAGACCCGATCCCAGAAAGATTAAAAGAAAGTCATGTATTGGTCCAGGCAAATCCATTATATGTAAAATAAGAGATAAATAAATCTAAATGTTTTTCATGACTTTATTGAGACCCGACCAGAGTTTTTTTTTTATAATTTTTGAGAAATCCCTAATTAAATCCTAAGAGATGTGACTCAATGTAGGTACAATTGTTGGGCTAATTTTATTCTTT